TTGAGTGCCTATTTATTTTCTATTGGTATTTATGGATTGATCACAAGTCGAAATATGGTTAGAGCCCTTATGTGTCTTGAACTTATATTAAATTCAGTTAATATGAATTTTGTAACATTTTCGGATATTTTTGATAATCGTCAATTAAGAGGAGACATTTTCTCAATTTTTGTTATAGCTATTGCAGCCGCTGAAGCAGCTATTGGACCCGCTATTGTTTCATCAATTTATCGTAATAGAAAATCAACTCGTATTAACCAATCAAATTTGTTGAATAAATAGTATTAATCAGATAAATGGAAATTCGAATATTCATAAATTAATTCAAATTAGCAGGCTTGATACGGGTAAGGTATAATCATGGTTGCAAAAACAAAAGAAATCAAAGTATTTTGGTCCTGGCTCCTAAACCAAAACCAATTCGGAAGTAGATTGCTTCTGATCACTCATTGATTCGTCTGGTATCTAAATATGGGATTCATTTCTAAGTTAGTTTATAATTTTAAGTTAGTTTACTAGACCGAAAATTTTTGATGTTCAAAAATGTATAGATCCAATGTCACATTCCGTAAAGATTTATGATACATGTATAGGATGTACTCAATGTGTCCGAGCGTGCCCCACTGATGTATTAGAAATGATACCCTGGGACGGATGTAAAGCTAAACAAATCGCTTCTGCTCCAAGGACCGAGGACTGTGTTGGTTGTAAGAGATGTGAATCCGCCTGTCCAACAGATTTCTTGAGTGTTCGAGTTTATTTATGGCATGAAACAACTCGCAGTATGGGTCTAGCTTATTGATACGTTCAATAAAACTCTACTTGAATCCATTTTTTTTACCGACAAAATCCGTGCTCAAAATATTTTGAGCACGGATTTTTCTGGGCATCTTGTCTTTACCATGAATCATTTTCCTTTATTAACAATAATTGTAGTTTTGCCAATATCTGCGGGTTCCTTAATCTTTTTTCTTCCACATAGAGGGAATAGAGTAATCCGATGGTATACTATATGTATGTGTATCTTAGAACTTCTTCTAACGACTTATGCATTCTGTTATCATTTCCTATTGGATGATCCATTAATCCAACTAGTGGAGGATTATAAATGGATCGATTTTTTTGATTTCCATTGGAGATTAGGAATAGATGGACTTTCTATAGGACCCATTTTACTGACGGGATTCATCACTACTTTAGCTACTTTAGCGGCTCGGCCAGTTACTCGAGATTCTCGATTATTTCATTTTCTGATGTTAGCAATGTACAGTGGGCAAATAGGATTATTTTCTTCTCGGGATCTTTTACTTTTTTTCCTCATGTGGGAGTTAGAATTAATTCCCGTTTATCTACTTGTCTCCATGTGGGGAGGAAAAAAACGTCTGTACTCAGCTACAAAATTTATTTTGTACACAGCGGGGGGTTCTGTTTTTCTTTTAATGGGAGTTCTAGGTATCGGTTTATATGGTTCTAATGAACCAACATTAAATTTTGAAATATTAGTTAATCAACCCCATCCTGTGGCTTTGGAAATACTATTATATATCGGATTTTTTATTGCTTTTGCTGTCAAATTGCCAATCATACCCCTACATACATGGTTACCAGATACCCACGGAGAAGCACATTATAGTACTTGTATGCTTCTAGCCGGAATCTTATTAAAAATGGGAGCGTATGGATTAGTTCGGATCAATATGGAATTATTTCCTCATGCTCATTCTCTATTTTCTCCTTGGCTCATGATAGTAGGTGCAATGCAAATAATCTATGCAGCTTCGGCATCTCTCGGTCAACGGAATTTAAAAAAAAGAATAGCTTATTCCTCTATATCTCATATGGGTTTCATTATTATAGGAATTGGTTCTATCACCGATATGGGGCTCAACGGAGCCCTTTTACAAATAATATCTCATGGATTTATTGGTGCTGCACTCTTTTTCTTGGCCGGAACGACTTATGATAGAATACGTCTTGTTTATCTTGACGAAATGGGTGGAATAGCTATCCCAATGCCAAAAAAATTCACGATGTTCAGTAGCTTTTCGATGGCCTCCCTTGCATTACCTGGTATGAGTGGTTTTGTTGCCGAATTAATAGTCTTTTTTGGCCTAATTACTAGTCCAAAATATCTTTTAATGACAAAACTACTAATTATTTTTGTAATGGCAATTGGAATCATATTAACTCCTATTTATTTATTATCTATGGTACGCCAGATGTTCTATGGATATAAGATATTTAATGTTCCAACCTCTTATTTTTTTGATTCTGGACCGCGAGAGTTATTTCTTTTAATCTCTATTTTTTTACCCGTACTGGGTATTGGTATGTATCCTGATTTCGTTCTTTCACTATCAGTTGAAAGGGTTGAAGTTATTCTATCAAATTTTTTTTATGGATAGTTTTGATGAATAAAAAAAATCAAAAGAATCTTATTATTTTTTAATACTATTTGTTGTACAATCATAATAAAGAAGGCTTTTTCTACTTCTCTTACGTTAATTAAGTCAAAAAAAATGTGAACCGGCGAGAGCCCTGTGAATCAAATAGAATATTTGATTCACAGGGCTCTCGCCGGTTCACACAAAGTTTCTTTATCTGATATGTGCTGTACACTTTTTATTCCTATTCGTAAGATTAATTCAATTAGATGTTAATGTAAATGAACCATAACCGTGTAGTCCTATTCCTAATAGATTGACCCCAAAATAGCACATCCAAATTATAAGAAATCCAATAGACGCCACAATTGCTGAATTTGTACCCTGCAATCTTATATTTGTTCGAGTATGTAAATAAATCGCGAATACGATCCAAGTAATAAAAGCCCAAGTTTCTTTTGGGTCCCAACTCCAATAGGACCCCCATGCCTCGTTAGCCCATACTGCTCCAGAAAGAATTCCTATGGTTAAAAAGATAAATCCTAGACTAATAACCCGATAACTCCAATAATCCAATTGTTGAATCAATTGCAACCTGTAATAATTCTTCGGAGAAAAAAGATAAGTATTTTTGAAAACATTACTTCGTTCATTCATGTATTCGATTTCACCAAAGAAAAATGAACCATTTAAATTGAAAAAATGATTACTCGTAGAAAAAATATTTTTCTTTTTTCTAACTGTAATGACTAGAAGTGATACTGATAATAATGATCCACATAAAAGGGCTGCGTAGCCTAATAGCATCATACTTACGTGCATTATTAACCACTCAGATTGAAGAGCGGGTACTAATATTGTAGATTTGTGTATTTCAGTTAAAAGACCTGAAGTAGCAAAGCCTTGGGTAAAAATAGCACTTGGACCAATTATTGTGCTTAGAAAATTCTTATTTTTTTTGAAATACGGAACTATATGAATAAGGGAAAAACTCCATGAAAGGAAGATTAATGATTCATATAAATTACTTAGTGGAAAATGTCCCGAATAAATCCAGCGAGTAACTAATAATCCTGTTATACAGAAACAATTAATTATCATGCCCTTTGCGGATGAATCATATAGTTTTACGAGGTCATCGACTAAAAAGGTTATCAAATGGATTGTAATTACAATCGAAACGATCGAAAAAGAAATATGAGTTAATATATGCTCTACAGTTGAAAATATCATAATATAATAGGAGTCCTTTAATTAGAAGATTGATGAATTCATTATAAGACCTATTTAGTTTGTTTAGGAGATGACATGTGCCGCCACTCGGACTCGAACCGAGATGCTCTAGCACTGCTTCCTAAGAGCAGCGTGTCTACCAATTTCACCATAGCGGCTTGTCTTGAACTCATAATAGCCTATGAATAAGCAATCGTCTATAATTAAGAATTGGATCGGTTACAATATTTTTTAGGAAAGATGAATCAAAATTCCTTCAAATAGGTATTTGAGGGTTCATTGTTTTAGTTTAGAGTCTTAGTTTTGTTTTCATGTATTTTATACTATTAATGTAAAATGAAATAATCCTACTATCAATTCAATTAAGGGATAGAATTCAAATCTTTGTTTTACTGAACTATTTCAAATTGATTTGATTTCAAAAATCGAAAACAAAAAATCCAGTTTATCAATGAAGAAAAAAAAAACAATCTATTTTGAATCTTTCAAAATTCACACATTCTTTATCCAGATAATTTCACTAAGTCTTTTTTTGAGTGAATTGATCACGAGATATATATGGTGGTCTATTATAGGAATTCAGAGAAAATCCAAAAAAGGTTTAGAAGTTTAATCAATTAGTTTCAATGATTTTAGTAACGAGAGTTTTATATCCGCTCCTCTATAGATAGAGATAAAAAGTGGATATATAGAAAAAAGAGAAACTTATATTATTGTAACAAAAAGGTTGATGGGGAAAATAATACTCCCCACCTTGGAAATGAAAAAAAAATATATACTAAAAACAAAATTGAATATCTTGCTTGTGTCTTTTTGTCAACAAAAAGAAAGTATTCTTTGTTTTTTTGAATTCGGTAAGGTAAACAGAAGAATTCTTATTGTACATATTCTAAGAACGACGAGAATTCCATTTCAGATTGATTAACCCAATAATCAGTAATTTGATTTTCGAAAATGATTCAATTTTTCGAGTTAGGCCAATTCAGATTAGTCCAACGTTTTATGTTTTATTATTTATTTTATTTGTTTGTCGCATAAAAAAACTTTTTGAATTTCCGGTAGAAAGAGATTTCCCTAACGAAAACGCTTTTAACGATGCCCAACATCCCTTCCTCTTCCAAAAATTTTTACGAATACGCTTTTTTGATGCAGAAGTACGTTTTTTTGGAACTGCCATTTAAATAAAAATTATGAGATTACTCATAGGTATAGCTGGATGTGAAAGACATCTATTGATCAAAAAAAAAAGAAGTTTTGATAATTGATTATATATTTCTTTTTCTATAAAAATATATATATATATTTTTATTTTTATATTTAGTATTTATATTTTTTATTTATAAAAACCTAAAAGAATAGGTGAAATATATGGAAAAATTTTAA